TGGTTATCCTTTTCTTTTTAGAAAAAATAATAGAGATATTTTCCGCTGAAAAACGAAGGCTAAAACTTGAGTTTAGTGGAAAAAAAGCCCTTTATCGGATTTGAACCGATGACTTACGCCTTACCATGGCGTTACTCTACCACTGAGTTAAAAGGGCCGTTTTATTCAATTCATGAATTAGCCATTTTTTTTCCATTATGAGTCTACTGCATATATGTATATATGTACTATATGTACATAATATATACGTATATGCATAGGAATTCATTCAGGAACAATAAATTGGATTTACTCCAAAAGTAGATAAGATTATTATTTTGAATTTTTGAAAAAAAAAATTCCAAAAAATCATAACATAAAAGTAGGAAAGATTTTTTGGATCTAGTCATACCATTAGACTATATTGACAATTCCAAAAAACTGCTCATACTATCATCATAGTATGATGATGGTCGGGCGTATATGCCCCTATCGTCTAGTGGTTCAGGACATCTCTCTTTCAAGGAGGCAGCGGGGATTCGACTTCCCCTGGGGGTAGGGTACTATGAAAGGAAGTTGATCATAGATTATCGATAAGCCTAGAATGAATTCTTCCTGGGTCGATGCCCGAGCGGTTAATGGGGACGGACTGTAAATTCGTTGGCAATATGTCTACGCTGGTTCAAATCCAGCTCGACCCAATAATTCACCGCTCCATGAATATGATATAACCAATTTGTCTTCCATAAACGGAAATGCCTAATCCGTAGAAATAAAGAGAAAGGATCAATTTTTTTTCTCTATCCCTATTTTTCTCTTTCTGATCTTTCTAAGGATCTAATTCATGATACTTTACTTAATTAAGTAAAGTATCATGAAAAGCAAACAAAAAAGTTTAGTTCTTTTTTCTCATTGAAAGATTGATTATCCACTTTTGGCCATAAAATAATTATTGGTTACTAGTAATCCGTGTCACTCTCACTATAGCCCATATTATATGTGGATATGATATCAGTATATCATTCCTGTCTTTCTTACAATACGACGACTAGGACTAGAATGTTCTTATGATTACATTAAGAATATGTAACATTAAGAATATGTATGCCATACACCTCGCTGGGATTGTAGTTCAATTGGTCAGAGCACCGCCCTGTCAAGGCGGAAGCTGCGGGTTCGAGCCCCGTCAGTCCCGAACTAGGATCCGGTGAATTTATCAATTCATCTCTCTCTTTTCACGGAAAAGGGGGACAGGAAGCAAGATCTAATCCCCAGTGGGGATCCTTATTTCTTTTGTTTTTTATTTCGCATTTATCATCACACAAATATGGATACGGGAATTTCAAATCTTTCCTTTCCACTACTCCCGATTGATAAAGGAGAGACATATCATATGTACATTAGTACAATCGGTGGTATTACTATATTCAGTATTTTAAGAGATACCATCCTCGTCTTACTTTCTTTTTCGATTGTTCTTGATCAATGAAATGGAGTAGAGTGATCCTATTTTACCGGTAGTACATACAAAAATGGTATTCGTTTATTGTACGATGGACAATGAACTTAACATAATTACCTCGACAGAGTACTTTTCAGGTTAAACCACACCTTTTCTAGTTCTGACTTTGTTTGTGTATCCTCAATGACTAATTGTAAACAATCTATCTCATTCTCATTCAAATTGCAGACATCGTTTTTGATGTATGCATTCCAGTACAAATAAATACAAGAAAGAGGATACTAATAAAATAAAAGAAAAGACCGAGCAAGGACCCTTTTCAGTAAATTTGTTGGAATATTTGATCTTTTTTATTTAATCCCTTTTTTTCCATCTCACCTCGTTTGGGTCTGTGTGTGACCCATAGAATACCGGTCATATAATACCTCATAATTGTAAGTATAATACACAGGAAGGAGAGTTGTATAAGATAAGGAAGACAGTAGGTTATAGAAAAGAAAAAGTGGAAGAGGATGAAAAATCCAATGGGATTCCTGATCCAATAAAAAATCCCATTTCGTAATTAGTATGGATAAAGGATCTTCCCATGTTATACTATTCAATTCTCGACGATGAATCGATTTGATAGATCAGATATTGTTATTCATAATATCGATCCTATTCAGTATCATCAGGATCAATTCATCCCAATGAATTTACAGGAGTTAAATTTCTCATCTCTATGGGATTACATCCCGAGTTATTGCGAAGAAAAAAAAAAATAAATAATGAAATTATGGAAGTCAATATTCTCGCATTTATTGCTACTGCACTGTTCATTCTAGTTCCTACTGCTTTTTTACTTATTATCTACGTAAAAACAGTCAGTCAAAATGATTAATTTGAATCTTAATTATTAGTTCTTATCAATCCTTTTTTCAATGATTGAAGAAATGAAAGAAAGGGATTAAAAGAAAATTCCAAGTCTTAAATGAAATGATCTGGTTGGAATCATAAAATGTGGTAGAAAGGACTATATATAGTCCTTTCTACCACACTTTAGAGTATTTTATATTATCTAATATTGTATACAATGATATTATCATATAAAGTTGTATTGTATACAGATATAGACTTTATCTAAATGGAGGGTTTATATAGATCAATTTACAATATGTATGTATATGATGTATTAGATGTACATCTAATCTAAATAGTAGACTAGTACATCGAAATAGCAGTCTAATTCTATTTCTTTTTTTCGCTACATCCACTCGATTTCGATCAACCCAAAATAATCGAAGGCCAATTCTTCTAATTCCTAGGTTTCTTATAATTTTATATATAGGTTCCGGGATCCATCAAAAGAATCAATAGAGGAAGAATAGTATAGGAATATACTATAGCAAAAGAAAACAAAACCAAGGAATTTTTTTGATTTCCCATCCCAAGAAGTCATTGATTGAGCCATTAACAGATCATTTACGAAGTTCTATGGTAACTTCTTCAGATTTTGAAAGGAAGTAGATTAGTAAAGGGGACTCGGACCATTTTTCATGCTTAAACATGACATGAGATGAGTCAAAAAAGCATAAAAAAATCTCTAGGAGTCTAAAATGTTAAATGTATGATATGTGGTGGATCACTCAGCGGAAGAAAGATCAAATTTTATTATGTGTAGAACCTCTTTGGACAACCACTAGTCACTTCCAGTAGAAAGTAAGTATCGTCGTAATCTAATAGCAGAACGATTTGTTCTTAGAACAGTGAAAGTAAAGAAAGAGAGAAACAAATAAAGAAAAAACTAGGGATTGGTTTTTTCTCATTGTAATATCCATAATTCTGGTAAGAACAGGTTTATCCAAACAGAATATTTAGGAGGAATTCGGTTGGAAAAAATTTCCTATCATGCGTAGATTTGAGTTTTGAAATACAACTAAACTATAGTAATCATTCGTTGTTTGATCGAATGGTTATTATTCATTATTGTCTTTCCAGTATAATTTTGAAAGAAAGACAAGCTTTTTAAAAATAAAGCTTCGAAAAACGATCAATGCAAAACGATCAATTAAAATTAAACAATTGATACAATTCGATTACTCAATCGATTACTCAATCGATTACTCAATCGATTACTCAATCAATTATTAATATACCTAGAGTCCACTCCTTCCCCATACTACGAGTGAAAGGGAAAATGTAAAGACTACCATTAAAGCAGCCCAAGCGAGACTTACTATATCCATGTGAATTATATCTCCTATTTCTATGAAGGAATTATTCCATTATTGATCAATAATCATAGTAGAATCAATGGCGCAGAGTCAAAATGGGATTCTGACTTAAGGCTATTGATGAACCAATTCAATGAATCCACTCGTAACAGATTCTTTATAGAATTTCTGGTAGAATTGGGAAGTATTAAGTAAAAATACGATACACACACCTTTTCCTTGCAAATTGCAAAGGAATGCTCCTAATGGAACATGTGGGAATAGTAAGACCTATTGTTTGTTTTGTTACCTTTCTTTCATAAGCAAAAATAAAAAAAAAATATACCATCAAGATAGATAACTATCTATTGGATACCTACATTTCCTATTTGATCTAAGCCTTACTGTCTTTCTTTCTGTGAAAGAATGGGGAGACATCACTACCATTATTACATACATTTTTTTTGTAATCCCCTTACACGACCAAAGAAATCTTTTTTTTTTTACTTTGACTCTGTTATTCTATAAGATAAGAGCCGACCAACCATCCTGATTGAATGTTTGAGTACTCGGAGTCTCTCGTAAGTATGGATACAAAGTATCTTCAGTCCTTTCCACAACTCCTAAATTGATTTCCCATCAGCCTATCCAATCTAATTCCAGACAGAGTCAGTAGACCCTACGTTAGTGTAGGTAGTGTAAGATAATTAGGAAGTCTTGATAGTCTTTCGTATAATCTTTTCTTCAATCCTAGGAGCAAAAATGGAATGTCCTTTAGGAACCTTTGGATACCAAGATTTCTGACCTCTTACTTTCGTAGTTCTGGAATTAATAAGTAAGCCTTACCTCATCCCTATTGGTATATCTGTTTGGGCCGCTACCCAGAACCCAAACAGAGCCAGATTTTGAGAAAACAACTTACAGTCTTTTATAGAACTATGTATTCTATAAATCAAGTATCGACAAGCCCCGTCCTTTGCCTTTGCTTATGCAGGGCAAGAATTTGTCGAGTTCTATTCTATCAGTAGAATAAGAAATTCTAAGTATTTTGTTGATCAGGCGACACCCAGATTTGAACTGGGGATAAAGGATTTGCAGTCCCCTGCCTTACCGCTTGGCCATGCCGCCAAATCCGATCCAAAATCGATGAAAATATTATTCATCCACATTTTATTACTAATTGTTTGTTTTTTCAGAGGGGGGATTACTGAACCCTTTTTTTCTTTTTTATTTGTTTTTTGATCTTGAATCTCATTGTGCTTATCCCTTTTCAATCTCTTTCCAAAAATGAATTCTTGTTTCTTATGGGATCTAGTTTAGATTATTCTCTTCGATTGATTGTATCTCAAAACACACACCGCTTAAAA